GGGAGCTTAGCTCATAAATAGATTAAAAGTCTATCACTTAAATTTCAGTCACCAAAAACCTAAAGAAAGACAATATAACCAACTCCAGCCAAGTTCAGAAAAGCTAAAGGCAAAATTCAAGAAATATTTCTTTTGAAAGAGATTTTTTCTGAATTTAAATAAAAAGAATACAAGAATTTTAAGTAGAAGATTAGACTAAGGAAAGTTCCGAGGATTGGTAAAATAAGGAATTTAATTCTAATTGCGCAACATAAACTAGACTTAATGATTATCCATTTACCTCTAAATATTACAAAAGGAGGTAAACCACTTAAAGAAAGAATACTTATAGAAGATAAAAGATTATTCCCTTCTCATAAAAAAGAAGCTGTAAAGGCTAAAACCAGACAGTATAAAGTAAAATATAGTCACAGGCTTCCACATACTGCCCCGACAGAGGCTCATCCCGTATGAGCAACTGATGAAGCACCAATCATAGGCCGTAAAGAAGTTTGATTGTTACCAATCAAACCCCCCACTAAAGCTCTTATCCCTCCTAATAGAAGGACAAGTTCTTGCAATAGATAACTACTAGATCTAACCAAACTTACAGTAAGGGCAAATGGGGGAATTTTCTGTCATGTTAACATAAGAACGCAAGGGACTCATTCTAGACCAGATACAATTGAGGGAACTCAAAAATGTCCTGGAAAGAGTCCTAATTTAATTCTCAATCTAAAAAGAAATAATACATTAAAGGCTAAGCTGTCCACTACGTCAAAATATATTACAACTCCTCTTATGAATAATAAAGCTCTTCCCAAAGCTTGAATACAAAAGTATTTCAAACCAGCCTCTTTGTTTAAAGATATGTACTTGGACCCTAAAAATAATAAAGGAACCAATCCTAAAAAGCTAATTTCAATTCCAGCTCAAACTAAAAATCAATTAGAAGAAGATAAACTTACAATAGGCCCAAAAGCCATAACGAAAAAAAATAACACATTCGCAGATGACACTAAAGCAACGGATTTGTTCCATAATTATCAACATCAATGATATCCGTTCTACCGGCGGTTGCTTTTCTTTCTAAGAGAAAACTCTCAGTCTTCTCCCACTCATAATTTCCTTTTATGCAACTTCATCCTTTTCATTTGGTCGAATACAGACCTTGACCGTTACTAAATTCTTTTGGAATCTTATGTATACCAGTAGGATTAGTTTACTATATTCGAGGGGGAAGAATAACTCTTCTCCTTCTTGGATTAGTAGCTGTAGCTATTATTTCTTTCCTTTGATGACGAGATGTCACTCGAGAGTCTACATTACAAGGACTTCACAGTTCTTATGTGGTTAAAGGACTAAAAGTAGGAGTTTTCCTATTTATTGTTTCGGAAGTTTGTTTCTTTTTCGCTTTTTTTTGAGCGTACTTTCATAGAAGATTAGCTCCATCAGTCGAAATTGGGTCTACATGACCACCTGTCGGAATTACAACTCTAGAAACATTTCAAGTCCCTCTTCTTAATACTTCCGTACTACTTCTTTCGGGTGTTAGAATTACCTGAGCTCATCACAGTATTGAAGAAGGTGATCATAAGAATGCTATACAAGGATTAGGATTAACCCTAGCCTTAGGATTTTATTTTGTTTTCTTGCAATATGGAGAATACATAGAAACATCATTCTCTATTGCAGATAGAGTATATGGTTCAACTTTCTTTATTGCTACAGGATTTCACGGACTCCATGTTATTGTAGGAGCTACGTTTCTTACAGTATGCTTTCTACGATTAGTCTTAATGCATTTTGATAAAAAACATCATGTAGGATTCCTAGCTGCTGCCTGGTACTGACATTTTGTAGATGTCGTTTGATTATTTCTTTATGTAAGAATTTACTGATGAGGATCTTTCCTGGATAGCTTATGTAAAGCTTTGATTTTGTAATTCAAAGAAGGGTGTTTCCCCTCCTGGATATAGGACCTATAAAATAAATAATGTACCCTTAAATAATAAAAGCAATGGTATTAAATGCAAAAACAAAGAGAGTTTTTCGAAACTCTTAAGTTCTGTTCCACTAGTCAAATAATTCGAGTGGAACCCATGATTAATGCTTCTGTATAAGTATATATTATATCTAGCTCTAAAAAATACCATCAAACCTATTACTACTGCCAATAAATAACTATAATTTCAAAGAACAGAAGAAACTAAAAGTTCTCCTACTAGATTAAGTGTGGGAGGGGCTGCTATATTGATACAACAAAATACAAACCATGCAAAGCTCAAGATAGGATATATCTGGAGTATTCCTTTCATATAAGGGATATTACGGGTATGACTTTTAGTGTAAGAAAAATAAGCGAGACAAAAAAGAGCTGATGAAGAGGCTCCATGAGCCAGCATTGTAATCAACGCGCTTGTAACACCTCAAGTTTGATCTAAAATTAGACCTGATGAAACAATTCTTATATGTCCGACAGAAGAATAGGCCACTAAAGCTTTAACATCCACTTGCCGAAGACATATTATAGTGGCTAAGAAACCCCCTCATATACTAAGTCTAATAATAATTAGACTTACTCTATTTGGGCTTATGCAAAATCTATTGTTTATAACAAAGATACCATAACCCCCCAGTTTTAAGAGAATTCCGGCCAAGATTATGGATCCAGCCAGTGGAGCCTCAACATGGGCCTTAGGGAGCCATAAGTGAAAGGAGTATATAGGAAGTTTTACCAAGAAAGCTCCATAAATTACTACAGTCAAAAAAATAGGAAAGGAGAATCCTATGTTCTTTAATATTAAAATTCTTATTCTTCCATTTTCTACACACCATCAAATGAGTACAACTAGTAACGGTAAGGAGGCGCCCACAGTATACAGTATTATATACCTTCCCGCCTGAAGACGTTCGGGTTGATAACCTCATCCGATGATTAGTATTAAGGTAGGAATAAGGGAAGCCTCGAAAAAAATATAAAATAAAATGATATTAGATATAGAAAAAGCTAGAGACAGTACACCACACAAAACTAATAAACAAACAGAGTAAGAAGAAGCAACTTTCTCGTAGGGAGTAGATACTAAAGCTAGAAGACAAAGAATACAGGAAAGAAAAATTATTAAGACCGAGAAGTAGTTTAAGGAAAAATATATGTTTATTCTGCTGGAGAAGTTTTGTTGAAGCAAGCTTATACTCACCAGTCTAGACAAGATGAAGCAAAGCCCTACAGTGCCTCAAGAAAAATATAGAAAGAGTGAACCAAAAATAAGAGAAATCAATGTCAACAAATAGAGACGGAACAGTTATGTCCCAAGTCAAAGTTAGCAGCTTCGGCTTATTATCTCTAATAATTTTTGTACTATAAGGTTTTGAAAGCCTTGATGGGAGAAAAATTCTCCACCTGTGATCCACAGGTTGTTATTTGTAATAATCCTTTCCTGTTTTGTTCTTTGTTTTGCTATATTATTTCTTTACTATTTAATCAGCTACATTGAGTATACCAGCCCTAGAGAAAAAATGACTTCGTTTGAATGTGGATTTGATCCTTTAAGGAAAATGCGAGCACCTTTTTCCACCCGTTTTTTTCTATTAGTAGTTCTTTTTTTAATTTTTGATGTAGAAGTAGCCTTATTATTTCCTATTCTAAGACTTATGATACTTAATTCTGTTAGCTTTATTTTAATAATCGCATTATTACTATTTTTAATTATTCTTCTGTTTGGAATATTTCATGAATGAAACGAAGGGGCTTTAGATTGAGTAAGTTCTTCAACGGGTCAGCTAAGTATAAGCTATTGGGCTCATAACTCAACAATGGAATGTTCCCCCGTTGAACTTTGTTCTGATACACTCTCAGTAAAATGAAACTGCGCATGGTAGGTTTTCGGACTACAATTTAACCCAGCAAGAGATATTAAACAATACTAGAAATAGTAATTTAATTCTAGTTTTTATGTTCTGACTAATTAGGTGCCAGCAGTCGCGGTCATACCTATAAAACAGCTGAGATTTTTAGATAGAGGTATGCCTTAAGAAAAATTAATTAACTAGTGAAATAGTAATTATTTATTTCACCTCTTTAAGGTTTATCCCTGAAACTCCGGTATTAAACTAGGATTAGATACCCTACTATAAGGAGCGAAAAATTAATATCTAAGCACTAAGGCTTAAAAGTCATTATAACTAAAAAGCTAAAACTTAAAGAACATGGCGGCGGAAATAAAATTTAGGGGAACTTACCAGATAATTGACAACCCTCAAAAAAAATCACCTTTATTCAAAGTTTGTATACCGCCGTCTTGGGCCCTCTTGAGGAGGGCCCAAAATTATGAAATAAATAAGACAGGTCATGGTGCAGCCTATATAAAGGACTGTAAGGTGAGTTACAATAGTAATTTACTCCGGAATAGAAATGTAAGAATGAAAGGAAGATGGACTTAACAGTAATTACTAAAGAAGTATGTTTTGAAATACAAAGATTTTCGTGCACAAATCGCCCGTCATTCTCGTTGAAAAATGAGACAAGTCGTAACACAGTAGGAGTACTGGAAAGTGCTCCTGTCTTCGTGGTGAATGTAATCACATTATCTTTTCGAGATAAAAGAGGCGATTAGCCCTTAGATTAACTTTTTCAGAAGCGTTGCATTCGCCCTAAGTTTCGGCCTTAGTCTAGGACTAATTTATGTCCCTGAAATACATGATAAGTGATCTATTCTCTTCATTAGATTGTGGTCAACTAGGAAGTATCTCTTTCCTACTATGACTAACACCTATTATAGTAGCGTCTATGTTCTTTGTTTCTTCTAGTTGAAAAGCTCAACCTTCAGGTATCTTAATACTTTTAATTGCTACCAACAGAGAAACACGAGCAAAAGCTCTTCTTCCATTACCTTTATTCTTATTTTCTTTAATATTCTTTTTAGTAATAATAAACTTAATCGGATTAGTTCCATTTGTTTATGGGGTAACTAGGAATCTATGAATTGCATCTTCTCTAGCAGTGGTTATGTGGGGATTATTAATCCTAAGAGGATGGACAATAAATCCTATGGCTTCAGCTGCCCATTTAGCGCCAGCAGGAGCCCCTGCGGCTTTAGTACCATTTCTTGTTTTAGTAGAAACTATTAGTATTATAATTCGTCCTTTAACATTGACAGTACGGTTAATTGCTAATATTAGTGCGGGACATATTGTAATGTCTTTAATCGCGAATTGTTTGGTAAGAGCTTCAACAACGGCATTAGTGTCGATGTTTATTTTAAATGTAGGTTACACTTTATTTGAGGTATTTGTTTGTTTAATTCAGGCTTATATTTTTACCTTGTTAGTAAAATTGTATGCCGAAGAACATCCAGATCTTTAAAAGTAGGAGCTAAGCTCTTTTTCAAGTTTGCAACTTAAGGTTTTCTATTAAACTACTACTTATTTTAAGGTGTAGCCCAAAATTAAAGGCGTTTAACTGTTAATTAAAAGATGCACTATGTTGCCTCCTTAACATATGCCACAATTAAGCCCTATAATAGGAATTATATTTTTTGCTGTAATTTTAATCTTTTTGTTAGTCTTAGTAATTAGTATAAAAACTAGTATACCTTTACTATCAAGAAAAGAAGGACAAAAATCACCTAATCAAAAAGTTCGATTTTTTTAATATGCAAGGTGGCAGAATTAATGCCTGGGCTTTAAGCGCCCATTATGACTTTCAAGTCCCTTGTCATCTTTTCGGTGTTAGGCACAGGAAGATTTGAGCTTCCTAGAGGATTATTTCCAGAAGATACCCTTTTTAACACAAGTCATTTTTCACGATCTAGGACTCCACAGGTCCTCGGTTTTATGTTTAACCTAACTCATGGCAATATTCTAAATCTAATTTATAGTCTTTTTACTTGGAAGGTAAATGTACTGATTTATACTAATTTAGATTTTTTTACTCAGCTCCTTCAAGATAATTAACAAAATCTTTTAATCTCACTGCTTCTACCACGATAGGTATAAAAGAATGATTAGCTCCACAAATTTCTGAACACTGTCCATAATATACCCCTGGCTTCTCAACAAACATTCTTATTGAATTTAATCGTCCAGGAACAGCATCCATTTTCACTCCTATAGAAGGTAAAGTTCAAGCATGTAGAACATCAGCGGAAGTAGTAATGACAGATGTTTCTATTTGAAACGGAACAGTAGCTCGATTATCTACCTCTAATAGACGAAAATCTCCATGATTTAAATCCCTTTCTGGAATTATATAAGAATCAAATGATAGTGACTGAGTAAACGGAATTTCATATCTTCAATATCACTGATGACCTGTTCTTTTTAACACAATTCCAGAATTAGATTGCTCATCCAATAGATAAAGTAATCGTAACGAAGGAAGAGCTAATCACAAAAGAAGTAAAGCAGGAATAATAGTCCAAATAGTTTCCAGTCTTTGAGCTTCTAACATAGTACGGGAAGTAAACTTATTAAATGTAAGTTTAACTCCTAAAATAGCCACAAAAGAAAAAATTCCTAATAGTAATACAATTGCATGATCATGAAATAAGAATATTTCACTTTGAAGAGGGCTAGCTGCATCAATTAAATTTAATTGTCCTCACGTTCTCACTTAACAAAAGGGCGAAACCTATACTAGCAACTTCAGTGCTATGCTTTAAATTTAAGCTATTTGTCATTTCAACCGCACAATTCTAGTGCATCTAAGGCTTGACAAGCCTTTATTTTTAATTAAACTAGATTAAAATAGAACTAATTTTTTCCATAAAACAGGAAGGCTAACTAATACTAAGAAAGATAAAAAATATAGTACAGTTAAAGGACCAGCAAGAGTTAGATAAGGCTCCTCAATTGGACAAGCTCCTAACCAAGTTAAAATAATAAAAAACACCACCAATACTCAAAAAGTTACTTGATATGGAGGAGTAAAAGATGAAGGTACCGCTCCTTTAGCTCCAGCGATAGGAAGGAAATAAAGAATGGCAATTGATATCACTAAAGCAATCACCCCTCCTAATTTACTAGGAATAGACCGTAAAATAGCATAAGCAAATAAAAAGTATCATTCTGGCTGAATATGAACCGGTGTAACCATAGGATTAGCGTGAATAAAATTATCAGGATCACCTAAAATTGTAGGGTAGAAAAATCCTAAAATAGCAAGTATAATAAATAATACTAAGAATCCTACTATATCTTTTCAAGTAAAATAAGGATGGAAAGGAATTTTTCTAACATGGTTAAGATCCCCTAAAGGATTAGTAGAACCTTTTTCATGTAAAAAAAGCAAGTGTAATCCAGATAAACCACCAATTAAGAAAGGAAGAATAAAATGTAAAGAAAAAAATCGATTTAAAGTAGATTGTCCAACACAAAAACCTCCTCAAACCCATTCTACTACGGAAGGACCAATGTAGGGAATTGCGGACAAAAGGTTAGTAATTACGGTAGCTCCTCAAAAAGATATTTGACCTCAAGGCAATACATACCCTAAGAAAGCAGTTCCCATTCTAACAAATAAAATTGTTACCCCAATTATTCAAGTCCGAGGTTGAGAAATATATCTTTGATAGTAAAGACCTCGACCTACATGAAGATATATAAATACAAAGAATAAAGATGCCCCATTAGCATGAAGATTTCGGAACAATCATCCTATAGGAGCATCTCGCATAATATGGATTACAGAGGAAAAAGTGTTAACTATATCAGCAGTGTAATGTATTGAAAGAAATAATCCAGTTAAAATTTGGAATCCTAACAAAACACCTAAAATAGAACCTCCATTCCATCAAATTGAAATACTCAATGGACTAGGAAGACTTAATAAATTCTCAGCAGGATTTATCTGTCGTATTTTGTGCAAAGAAACTTAATGATCTAAGTGCTGTTACAAGGTCATTACCCCGAAGTCGTAGTATACTTACTAGTAAAGACAGCCCTAGTGCCGCCTCACACGCAGCAAAGGTTAAAAGAACAAGAAATAAATGAGAGCTTATACCAAATATAGTAGAGATTGAAAAAGAAAATAATAAAAGACAAAGTATCACAGCTTCTAACCTAATAAGTAAATTTAAAGTATGTGTTTGATAAGAACAAAATCTGATTGAGGCAAAAAAAACGCCAATTAAAGAAACTTTAAATAATAACATTTACAGGATCAGAAATCTCAATTTCGGCTTTGAAGGCCAATGGTTTTTTATATATTAACCTATAATCCTAAGGGGTGGAATCACCATGAAAAGATTTACAATCTATCGCCTTAATCAGCCACCAAAATTCTTATAAATTCATAGAAATTAAAATTATTGATAGGGCACATAAGGAAAAAGGCAAGAAAGATTTTCAACATAATATCATTAGTAAATCATATCGAAACCGCGGATAAGCACCTCGAACAAATAAGAATATAATGGACATAACCAAAGTTCCAAAAGCAAGGCTAATAGGTGTTAAAAACCTTGTTCTAAAAAATCAAACTACAGTTGCTATTGATATAAAAAGAATATTAGCGGTTTCTGCCAAGAAAAGTAGAGCAAAAAGTCCTCCCCCAAATTCAATATTGAATCCAGAAACCAGTTCAGATTCTCCTTCAGCAAAATCAAAAGGAGCACGATTAGTCTCAGCAACTGTACTAGTAAATCATACAACTATTATAGGAATTAGTAAAAGACACACGGGAAAACTTCTTAAAGCAGCCTTATCTCAAGAAAATGAGACTAAAACTAAAGCCGAAAAAAGAAGAATTAATAAAAGACTAACCTCGTAGGAAATAGTCTGAGCAGCCGCCCGAAGAGCTCCTAAAAACGCATACTTAGAATTCGAAGATCATCCCGCTATCAAAATTCCATACACATTCAAAGCCGTTACACAAAAGAACAATAATAATCCTCATGTTACATTTTTGAAACAAAAAGAACTAGGATATAGGTATCATAAAATTAAAGCTAGTCTCAATCTTAACCCAGGAGCTAATCAAAATAAAAAACGATTTCTACTAGAAGGCATAATTGCTTCTTTAACAAACAATTTTACCCCGTCAGCTAAAGGTTGAACAATCCCTCAAATTCCTACTTTATTAGGACCTTTCCGAGTTTGGACATAACCTAAAATCTTACGCTCGAGCAGTGTATAAAAACCTACACCCAACAAAACACATAAACAAGTTCCTAATCTAGAAATAAGATGAAGTAACAAAAACTAGTGTAAAGATTAAAATTAAACCCGCCATAAAAAAAGATTGCTTCTGAGGTCATACTCCAATCTCTCTTAAAATGGATCCAAATTTGTTATGATAATTTTTTACGCTAAATGAAGGCTCTAATCATCCATAATCTAATCTAGACATCTCCTTAAGTAAAGGCGCTAATCCTTTAGAACCTAAACTAACAACTGGTGTAAGAAAAAACATACTAGATAAGTAATGATTTGACAATACTTGAGCCCCTCGAATTAAACCTAAAATGATCCCTCCTACAGTGATAATATTAATAATATTACCTCAAGAGCTAGGAATATAAGCTAATTCTAGGTTACCTAAATCAATTATACTTAAAAATTTCCCCCTAACAATTCCTCCAATTCCTAGAACAGTAACAGGGAAAGAAGTATAGAAATTAGAAGATACTGCCATAATTGATCTCGTAGGCTTATTTCATGAAATAGCCTTTAAACTCCGAGAAACATACTTAGCAGTTATTATTGTAGCCACAAACATAATCACTATAGAAGAGACATTTAAATTACTCATTACTATTTTCTCTAGAATTACATGTTTTGAGTAAAACGCACTAAGAAAAGGAGCTCCTACCAAACATAAACTTCTGACATTGAATATAATAATGGTAAAAGGTATAGCCATCCCAATTCCTCCTATTAAACGAATATCTTGAGACCCATATGTAGCCATTAATATATTACCTGCAGCTAAAAACAAAAGAGCTTTAAATAAAGCATGAGTATATAGATGAAATAAAGCCAATCCGGGAAATCCAAGTCCTAGTCTAAAGACCATTACACCTAACTGTCTTAAAGTAGACAAAGCAATAATTTTTTTAATATCATTTTCATAAGTAGCAGCTCAACCACCTAATAAACAAGTAATAGCTCCTGTAAAAAGTAATATTCTCTTCACTTCTTCACTTAAAGGTACATTATATCTTAAACGAATAATTAAATAAATCCCCGCAGTTACTAAAGTGGAAGAATGTACTAAAGCACTCACAGGAGTAGGGGCTGCTATAGCAGCTGGAAGCCAGGAACTGAAAGGATATTGAGCACTCTTAGTTAGCGCAGCTACAGAAAGCATTAGTACTAATCCAACCGAAATAAAATTATCTCTCAACGAAATAAAAGAAAATTGACCTACCAAAATAAAAAGAAAAGTAGAGACGACAATAATAGCATCTCCCAATCGATTGACCATTAAGGTTTGGAATCCAGCTCTCAACCTTTCAAAGCTTTGATAATAAATAATTAAAGCAAAAGAGGTAATTCCAAGCCCATCTCAACCTAATAGAAGAAAAAAGATAGACCCAGAAAAAGTTAATAAATTCATACTAATTACGAATGCCATTAAAATTCACAAAAACCGATCACTGTTATGATCTTCTTCTATATATTTATGCGCAAACGTAAAAACACTTCCAGCAATTAAAGTAACTACTATTCTAAATCTTAAATTAATCTTGTCAATAATTAGTATAACCCTAAAATTAGTACTAGAAACAGACATAAGCTCTAATTCAAGAATTATGGTTTGCCCTCCCATAAGCATAAACCCTCAACCGCAAGCCATTACTAATGACGTAAAAAACAGTAACACGGGAAACTGCAATCCTTTTAAATTACTCACCACCAACAATTACAGCTCCTGCACCTGAGCTTCGAACAACAACCAAGAGTATTAAAAGGAGAAGAACTACTAAACCAACAAAAAGTGATAAAGAAGTGTCAGAAACTAAATTACTTCCAGAATCTCACAGTCCTCTTCCAAGAAAACTTATAGTCATAGGCTTTAAAGATATAATATAGGAACCTCCCAAAGAAATAACTAATGATAACGTTACCTGATTAGAATTTATATAAAAAGGATAGTTTCTTCTAACCAAACAAACGTAAATAAATATTACTAACAAACCTCCAATATATACTAAAAATAAAACATAAGAATATCACCAACTAGAGAAAAGAGACGCAAGTCTCACAAGACACAGGCTAATTAAAACTAAGACCGCTCCTAATCTAATGGGGTTTTTATATAATGGAAAGGTAGTTAATAAAATGAAAGTACTTAATAGTAAAATCTTCAAATTCAAAAATGGTTTACACCACTCTCTAACTCCCAAAGTTAGCGTCTCGGGACTGTTTTTGATAGATGGTACTGGGAATAATATTCCTCTGTTTAATTGCAAACCAAATCTTCTACATAAAGTACAGTTCCATTTATATTAACAATTGACTAATACTTACGTATTATGGGCTGATCCTAAATCAGGTGCATTAATTCTGCCAAGCCAAAGTTATAAATAACTGCTTAGTTTGGTCCTTTCGTACTAAAACCGCAAATATTAAAAGATAGAATCTGACCTGGCTTACGCCGGTCTGAACTCAGATCATGTAGGAATAAAAGTTCGAACAGAACCTAAATATACACCCTGCTAGGGCATAATTTTCCTAGTCCAACATCGAGGTCACAAACCCAAATTGGATTATGCTGTTATCCCTAAGGTAGTTTATCCATACTTAAAAGAACCGGCAAGTATTTTTCTAATAGAAGAGTTATATATGTCTTCTTGTCGCCCCAACAAAAACCTATTTATTAAAACTCTAAGGGTCTTCTCGTCTTTTTTCATTTATAGGCCTTTTCACCTAATTAGTAATTTCAATAGAATACAGAAGAGACAGCTTAATCCCATAAATCCATTCATACAAGACTTCATTTAAAAGTCAACTGATTACGCTACCTTAGCACGGTCAAAGTACCGCGGCCGTTAAAATCTAGTCACCGGGCAGGTTTCACCTAGGATAATTTTCCCTAGGCTATGTTTTTGATAAACAGTTGAGATAAAGATTTGCCGAATTCCTTTTCTGTATTTTTTCAGCATTACTCATCTAATCATAAATATAGAAGTTTTAGTTCACATACAAGTTTACTAATAACGGAGATCTTCGACAAAATAAATCTTTTTATTTTATTAGTTAAATTCGAGTGTTAACCCTAAAGAAATTTTATGAATTTACTATACTCTTCACAGTAAATCTAAGCACTTACTGTTTGTCTTTAGTACTAAATACTTTTCGTAAACATCCAGATATCATAAGAATTGTAGGTTTTTCGCCCCTAAGCTTGAATCTTAGTGTCATAATGAAACATAACTTCTTAATTTCTAATAAAAGCTCTAGCTTAGATCTTCTTATTTCGGGAAAGTAAAAATTTACTTACTTTTGGAATAGCCGTTATGCAAAAAGTACGATTTACTAATTCTTTAATTTCTTTTGAACCCTTTCGGAGTGCAAATTTTCTTAAATTCAAAATAAAACTTAATAAAAGAGTGCCATATAGTGGTCCTTCTCAATGTAACTGAGATGTACTTATCAAATACTTCACCCTCATAAAGGACTAACAGAAGCTTCAGTATTACTGTGGAAATCTAAAGGAAGGACATCCTCTCATTCTCGGGATAAAGCTGGAGCTACTCCAAATAATGCTCCACGTTGAGCTACAAATGCTTCCCATAAAAGGAATACAAATATAATCACAGCGAAAATAGAAAATAAAGAACCAAATGATGATACTTGATTTCACTTATAATAAGCATCAGGATAATCGGAATATCGTCGGGGCATCCCAGCTAACCCTAAAAAGTGTTGAGGAAAGAATGTTAAATTTACAGCAAAAAATATAATTAAGAAATGTACTTTAGCTCATCGTTCGTGGAGAACTAACCCAGTTATTACTGGGAATCAGTAAACAAATCCACCAAAAATAGCAAATACAGCTCCTATTGATAACACGTAGTGAAAATGAGCCACCACATAGTAAGTATCGTGTAGAACAATATCTAAAGAAGAATTAGACAGAACAATTCCAGTTAATCCTCCTAAAGTGAAAAGGAAAATAAACCCTAAGACTCAATACATAGCAGCCCTGAAAGGTCCCCGACTTCCGTATAAAGTTATCAATCAACTAAATACTTTAATTCCAGTAGGAACAGCAATCACTATTGTAGCAGCTGTAAAGTAAGCTCGGGTGTCTACATCCATTCCTACAGTAAACATATGATGAGCTCATACAATAAATCCTAAAATTCCAATAGAAATTATAGCATAAATTATACCTAAAGTTCCAAAGGCAGGCTTAGAAGAAAAATTACTCAAGATGTGAGAAATTATTCCAAATCCAGGTAGAATCAAAATATACACTTCTGGATGACCGAAAAATCAAAACAGATGTTGATATAAAATTGGATCCCCTCCTCCTGCAGGGTCGAAAAAACTCGTATTAAAATTACGATCAGTTAAAAGTATCGTAATAGCACCAGCTAATACTGGAAGAGAAAGAAGGAGTAAAAAAGCTGTCACCAGAACAGATCAAACGAACAAACTTAACCGTTCAAAAGTAATTCCTGGTGATCGTATATTAAAAATAGTCGTAATAAAATTAATAGCACCTAAAATTGAAGATATTCCTGCCAAATGTAAAGAGAAAATAGCTAAATCAACAGAAGTTCCTCCATGTGCAATAGGACCTGACAAGGGAGGATAAACTGTTCATCCTGTTCCAGCTCCACCTTCTATTAATCTTGAAACTAAAAGAAGTAAGAAGGAAGGAGGAAGAAGTCAGAAACTTATGTTATTTATACGAGGAAATCTCATATCGGGAGCACCAATTAGTAGAGGTACCATTCAATTTCCAAATCCACCAATTATGATAGGCATAACTATAAAAAAAATTATTACAAAAGCATGAGCAGTTACAATAACATTATAGAAGTGATCATCCCCTAGGAAAGCTCCAGCAGTACCTAATTCGAATCGAATTAGAAGACTCAAACCTGTACCTACCAAACCACATCACATCCCAAAAATTATATATAATGTTCCAATATCTTTATGATTAGTCGAAAACAATCATCGCAA